CCCCACATTCAAACCCCCTTTTTTACCACTAGCAAGAACTTGTTTCACTTGCATATCATAAGGAATTCGAACAACTGCTTCAAATACAGTATCAGGAAGTACCGTTTGCGGTACCTCAATATCCACTGGTTTACTAGCTAAATGGCAATTGGCGCATACAATACGTCCAGTCGCTTCTCGTGGATTTTCATAACCCTGCTGTGCAAAAATGGGATATGCATTTGAAATGGATGTACGAGTTATTATATATATCATTAGCGATATGGAAATAGATCGAGTAATCTGTTCCTTTATCCAAGAAAAAGTATTTCTAGTTTGCATGGTCCAACCATTGATCCCGAAAATTTCTACAATAAATTGGGGTAGGTTACTAATGGAGTTTCCTATCCACGATTCTGTTATTTACTGGAATAAATTGACTGGATTAATATATAGGAATATAGGATGAATCCCCGGGATGGGTAGAAATCTAAAGTGATTTTCAATGCTTTGCTTCTGTACAACTGCAAAGTAAGAAACATTCTAATAGGAATTGGATTAGGTAGATAATTTTTTCAGTCATTCATTGAATGATAAATCACTACGAGTGACGGAGATACGCGATTTAAATAACGGAAAATCCAATATTTTAAAATTGTATCTAGAATGACTGGAAAAGTGGAAACAAGGCCAGATATTATTTGATCATTATGAACAAATCCAAAATCCTTGTAGACAAAGCCAATCAGCAGTTCCCAACCATGGGGCGAATGAAATCCGATACATAAATCAGTTAATAAAAGAAGAGAAAAAGCTTTTATTGTGTCACTTAAGTTATATAGGAATTCCTGAGCCCAAGAGTTAAGAATAACAAGTTCTTTATTACCCAAAATAGAATAACCGCTTAGAATAATGAAACAGATTATATTTGTCGAGAAGTGCAAAATCGTATGAATACGACCCTCGTTGTGTATCTTGATTAATTGGATTGTTTCTTTGTGAATTCCTATACGAAGGTTTTGTAGATGTGTCTCCGAGTATTCCTTGATCATTTCCTCTAAGAAGAGGAGTTCCTCCAATTCTCTGAATTTTTCTAGAATACTCTTTTCTTCAATATCATTCAAAAAAAATTCGGATTGCCTAGTATTCCACCAATAAGTAACCCATGATTCCAGACTTTTTTGAAATGAGAGAGAAATCCACCAGGGCAAAAATACTATAGATGCAAGATATAAAAGAGGAGTGAATGCTTTCTTTTTTTCCATTTTTTCGTCTGTGAATTGTTAATGAACCCATCTCATTCGTCGACTCTATGTAATCTAATATTTCTCTCATGCATCTCTTCTATTACAAGTTATCGAACCTATGAATCTATTCACTCTTTTTTATTTGTGATTTCGTGGTTAGGCCTTGAATCTAGAAAAAAAATACCGAAATAGACGAAAAATTCGAATGAATAAATAAAAAAAATTGTTTACCTATATTTCAATTGGTCGAATTCGAAGCACATATCTCCTTTCGATAAATGCCCGGAAAAATTTTATTTTATTATTATTCCATATATGTCTGCTTTGACTCGAATGAATGTTTTGAAGAAACCTCAATTAAGTTATAAGTTATGTTATAGAAAAAGGGGATTCTTTCTTTTTTTGCTCTCCTGCTGAGAAAGCATTCATTTCTCGGCTTCATTTATTAAAAAACTTCAATTGGTACACGCAAGAAATAGGCCAATTCAGCAGCTTTTTGTTCCATTTCCCGTGGAGTAAAATTCTCATCAGTACGAGTCAATGGAATGGCTCCCTGGCCTCTGATATCCATATAAAGGACACGACGAGCAAAAAGACCCTCTTTCACTTCTATTCTGACGGACTTAATATCTTTTATAAGAAATCGGAGGAAGACCCGACGATTTTTTCCAGGAAATCCCCAACGAAAGATACACACTATTCCATCTTTTCTATCAAATCGATCATAACCACTACCTACATTCCACGAAATTGTGCACCACAAATAGGAGCTAATAAAAAGACCCGCGATCCCATAGAAAGACATCACAATTCCTTGCGGAAAAAAAACTATTTCCTGAGACGGAAATAAAGATATCAAATTTCTACCAAGATAACTCGAGGTTCCAACCAACAAGAATCCTAATGAACCTAAAAAAAGGATAACAGCCCAGCAGAAATTACTTGTTTTTCGAGCCCCCGTTATAGGTTCTATCCATATATGTTCTGATCGACAACTCATACTTGATCCAGTTGCTTTTTTTGGAATTGAGAGAATACCCCAAATGAATTTGACTTTAGTCCGTTTGTTTCCGAAGTAACTCGCATCAACTAGCACTAGTTTGATGTGAACCTTTAGGAGTAATTCATTAAATTGGTTAGATCTAAACTAATAACATACCCTTCGTATGATCTCACTAAAGATAGCCACATGTATATAGATACACCAACTTTACAGTTCAGCCATCCGCCGAGTTGGGTCTATTTGAAAATAGATAGAATATAGCATTTTTGGGAGATTTTCGGCGGAAGCCACTTATACCAAATATACCAAATTTTGCTAAATGGATATCTGTGTTATGATACAAGCGTCAGTTAAAAAAAAATAGATGAGATTTTGTGCCCTCGCCTCTAAACAATTTTGTTTTTTTGAATATGAAGAAATAAAGAAGCTATTGCGATTGCCGGAAATACTAGGCCTACTAAAGGGACCAAAACAGAGGGAAAGGTAAGATTTGTCATAGAATGGGTACCTCGATTTACTATTTGTACCTGTTATTATTATTTAGATTTTATTTTATATTTTATAATATAAAGTAAAGATATCTTATCTTATTATATATAAAGTATATCTTATTATAATTTGATAATTCTAAATAAATAAAGATATAAGTATCTAGCTAAGTGAGTTATAGAATGTAGTTTTGCATCTTTCTACATGAAAGATTTGAAAGGATATGGATGATATCTTTTTTTCTTCATTTTTTTGCTCTTGTCTTCGAATTTCATTTACTAAGCAAAAACTCTCTTAAAAATGAATTAGATTCTATTTATATTATATAATTTATATAATTGATATTGATTGATTGAAGGGTTTGTTAGAATCCCATCCAGCAGGGATTCTTAGTCAAAATAGGATTATCATAATAGAAAGAGAAAAAATTCTATTCTATATTTTCTATATTTTAATTATATATGACGAGAAGAAGATATTTTTTTATTTGCCTAATTTCACGAAAATAAGAATTTCCTCTTTTATCTTGTTGATAGAGACCCTGATCAATAATCAGGAATATAGAAAAAGGGGCAGATTTTCGATTTTCTGTGACTTTTGCTTCTTTATACAATTAGATCTTATGTCAACAAAGAAAACCCCATTCGTCTAATTTTGACTTGGATTCCGATATACTAATTACTTGTTTGCTCAAAATAATTAATGTTCTAATTTTGATTCAAAGGAAAGAAAGTGTGGAGTTCAAATAACTCACTCAGAACGCTTTTTAAAGGATTACGTGGTACGATTAGATCGAATAAGCCCTTCTGGAATAAATACTCAGCCGCTTGTGAACCTTCGGGTACTGTTTTATTCAATGTTTGTTCAATTACTCTTTTACCCGCAAAGGCAATGTAGGCATTGGGTTCGGCAATAATAATATCCCCCAACATACCAAAACTAGCTGTCACCCCACCAGTAGTAGGAGATGTAAGGATTGGTACATAGAATAACTTTTTATTTGATTGATAATCATATAAAGCAGAAGATATTTTAGCCATTTGCATCAAGCTCAAACTTCCTTCTTGCATGCGTGCTCCTCCGGAAGCACACACTATAATAAGAGGTAGAAATTCTTTAGTAGCGTATTCAATCAAACGGGTAATTTTCTCACCGACTACGGATCCCATACTACCCCCCATAAACTGAAAATCCATAACCCCAATTGCTACGGCAATACCGTTTAATTGCCCTATGCCTGTTTGAATAGCCTCGGTTAATCCTGTCTTTCTTTGATAAGAATCGATACGATTTTTATAAGGCTCTTCCTCGGAATGAAATTCAATGGGATCCAGAGAGACCATATCTTCATCCATAGGCTCCCAAGTACCCGGATCAATCAAAAGTTCGATTCTATCAGAACTACTCATTTTCAAATGATATCCACATTGTTCACAAAGATTCATTTTTGATTTAAAAAATTTCTTATAATTTAATCCATAACAATTTTCGCATTGAACCCACAAATGTCTGTATTTTTGAGTTACATCCAGATCAGTAGAACTTTCTCGTATAGTTTGATCACTCCTTCTGGCATCCTCGTTTTTATTACTATTTCCACTTTCAGCACAAATGGAACTAGAAATGTAGTTGTTACTGGAATTGTCACTACCACTTACAATGTAACTATCAAGACAGATTTGAGACTGAAGATAACTGTCAATGCAACTATTAATGTGATTATTCCAAGTATACTGAGTATCATCCATGTAATGATCGTGGTGGGGATTCTTACTCTTGGATCCATTATTCAGAGAACTAGAATTCCGATAAAAAGAACTTTCTAGTTCACTACAAAAAGGATGATCATTGGCAATTTCAAAAATATTATTTTCAATATCAAAATAGATAGAATAACTGTCCCCATTACTATCTTTAACTAAAAAAGTATCATCAGAGATGAAATTCCGAATGTCCTTGACGCCAAAAAAAAGATCAACATTACTGGAATTGTCATGACCACCCCAACTCTGAATGTTTTTATCCAAATCATTTCTATTCGGATCTTTACTTTCACTGGCATTTTCAATAGGACCAAGACTGCCCGTTGATTTACTTAGCTTACATCTGTGTTCGAACTCCTTCTTAACTAACATCGAATTGAACCACCATCTTTTCATAGAGTTTTCTTGCTCCCTATTTGCATTAAAATACAATAGATGAATAGTCATTCGACGAAAAATCATTTATTTAAATATTTCGTATTTTCTATCAAAATAAACATAGAAATACAATCACTAGGA